GCTAGCGTAGCTTAATTAAAGCATAACACTGAAGATGTTAAGATGAGCCCTAGAAAGCTCCGCCCGCACAAAGGCTTGGTCCTGACTTTACTATCAACTTTAGCCAAATTTACACATGCAAGTATCCGCCCCCCTGTGAGAATGCCCTACAGCTCCCTGCCCGGGAGCAAGGAGCTGGTATCAGGCACACACCTGTAAGCCCATGACACCTTGCTTAGCCACACCCTCAAGGGAACTCAGCAGTGATAAACATTAAGCCATAAGTGAAAACTTGACTTAGTTAAAGCTAAGAGGGCCGGTAAAACTCGTGCCAGCCACCGCGGCTATACGAGAGACCCAAGTTGATACCATTCGGCGTAAAGAGTGGTTATGGAAAATAAATACTAAAGCCGCACACCTTCAAAGCTGTTATACGCATCCGAAGGTTAGAAGACCAACCACGAAGGTAGCTTTACAACCCCTGACCCCACGAAAGCTCTGGCACAAACTGGGATTAGATACCCCACTATGCCTAGCCCTAAACCTTGGTAATATATCACACACCCTACCCGCCTGGGAACTACGAGCACCAGCTTAAAACCCAAAGGACTTGGCGGTGCTTTAGACCCCCCTAGAGGAGCCTGTTCTAGAACCGATAACCCCCGTTCAACCTCACCCTTCCTTGTTTATCCCGCCTATATACCGCCGTCGTCAGCTTACCCTGTGAAGGCCTAAAAGTAAGCACAACTGGCACAACCCAAAACGTCAGGTCGAGGTGTAGCGCATGGAGGGGGAAGAAATGGGCTACATTCCCTATATTAGGGAACACGAACGGCGCACTGAAACACGCGCCTGAAGGAGGATTTAGTAGTAAGCGGAAAATAGAGTGTTCCGCTGAAATCGGCCCTGAAGCGCGCACACACCGCCCGTCACTCTCCCCAAGCCTACCACTTTAAATAATTAAAAACCCAAAAATCGCGGAGGGGAGGCAAGTCGTAACATGGTAAGGGTACCGGAAGGTGCACTTGGTAATATCAGAGTGTAGTTAAAATAGAATAACACTTCCCTTACACTGAAGAGACACCCGTGCAAATCGGATCACCCTGACGCCCAACAGCTAGCCCACAAACACAACAACAACCAACCATTATTTATAACCCCAAATGCACAAGTGTTTTAATTAAACAAACCATTTTTCCCCTTTAGTATGGGCGACAGAAAAAGGACTTAGGAGCAATAGAGAAAGTACCGCAAGGGATCGCTGAAAGAGAAATGAAACAACCCAGTGAAGCTAAGTAAAGCAGAGATTTACTCTCGTACCTTTTGCATCATGATTTAGCCAGCGTGACCCAAGCAAAGAGTGCTTTAGTTTGACACCCCGAAACTAGGGGAGCTACTCCAAGACAGCCTATTTATAGGGCGAACCCGTCTCTGTGGCAAAAGAGTGGAATGAGCTTTGAGTAGAGGTGACAAACCTACCGAACCTAGTTATAGCTGGTTGCCCGAGAAATGGATAGAAGTTCAGCCCCTCAGATTCTTTATTCACCTCAGTATTACCCCACCTGATAAAACAAGAAACTGCGAGAGTTATTCAAAGGGGGTACAGCCCCTTTGAAACAAGATACAACTTTTCCGGGAGGAAAAAGATCATAATTAAATAAAGGTAAGTATTTGGGTGGGCCTAAAAGCAGCCATCCCAATAGAAAGCGTTATAGCTCAAATACATCACTACCCCTCTCTATCCTGATCATTAATTCTTACTCCCCCCTTCCCTACCGGGCCATCCCATGCAAACATGGGAGGGACCCTGCTAATATGAGTAATAAGAGAGCCAAGCCTCTCTCCTTGCACACATGTAATTCGGAACGAACCCGCACCGAGCATTAACGACCCCAAACGAAGAGGGACCTGAACAACAACCCAAACAACCAGAAAAAAATTCAAACATAAACCGTTAACCCTACACAGGTGTGCACCTCAGGAAAGACTAAAAGAAAGAGAAGGAACTCGGCAAACAATCAAGCCTCGCCTGTTTACCAAAAACATCGCCTCTTGCAAAGCTAAAGAATAAGAGGTCCCGCCTGCCCTGTGACTATTAGTTTAACGGCCGCGGTATTTTGACCGTGCAAAGGTAGCGCAATCACTTGTCTTTTAAATGAAGACCTGTATGAATGGCACAACGAGGGCTTAACTGTCTCCTCTTTCAAGTCAATGAAATTGATCTCCCCGTGCAGAAGCGGGGATATAAACATAAGACGAGAAGACCCTATGGAGCTTTAGACACCAAAGAAGATCCTGTCAAATAACCCCTCACAAGGGCCTGAACTAATGGAATCCTTCCCTAATGTCTTTGGTTGGGGCGACCGCGGGGAAACAAAAAACCCCCACGTGGAAAGGGAGCACCCCCTCCTACAACTAAGAGCCGCAGCTCTAATTAACAGAATATCTGACCAGTAAGATCCGGCAATGCCGATCAACGGACCGAGTTACCCTAGGGATAACAGCGCAATCCCCTTTTAGAGCCCATATCGACAAGGGGGTTTACGACCTCGATGTTGGATCAGGACATCCTAATGGTGCAGCCGCTATTAAGGGTCCGTTTGTTCAACGGTTAAAGTCCTACGTGATCTGAGTTCAGACCGGAGTAATCCAGGTCAGTTTCTATCTATGGTGTGCTCTTTTCTAGTACGAAAGGACCGAAAAGAAGAGGCCCCTGCTCTAAGCAAGCCTCACCCCCACCTAATGAAAACAACTAAAATAGGCAAGAGGGCATACCCCCCATGCCTGAGAAAACGGCATGTTGGGGTGGCAGAGCCCGGTGAATGCAAAAGACCTAAGCCCTTTTTACAGAGGTTCAAGTCCTCTCCTTAACTATGATTTCAGTCCTTATTACCCACATTCTTAACCCCTTGGCCTTCATCGTCCCCATCCTATTAGCCGTCGCCTTCCTCACGCTTCTAGAACGTAAGGTACTAGGGTACATACAACTACGAAAGGGTCCAAATATTGTAGGGCCTTACGGGCTGTTACAGCCTATCGCCGATGGTGTGAAACTCTTTATTAAGGAGCCCGTTCGCCCCTCCACTTCCTCTCCCGTGCTTTTCCTCCTCGCCCCCTTACTCGCACTGACGCTTGCCTTAACCCTTTGAGCCCCCATGCCTCTCCCATACCCAGTCATTGACTTGAACCTTGGAATTCTATTTATTTTGGCCCTATCAAGCCTCGCTGTCTACTCTATTCTAGGCTCAGGCTGAGCATCAAATTCAAAATACGCCCTCATTGGGGCCCTCCGGGCTGTAGCCCAAACCATTTCATATGAAGTTAGCCTAGGCCTAATCCTACTAAGTACTATTATTTTCACAGGAGGTTTTACCCTGCAGACCTTCAACATTGCCCAAGAGAGCATCTGAATACTACTCCCAGCTTGACCACTAGCCGCAATATGGTATATTTCAACCCTTGCAGAAACAAACCGTGCACCTTTTGACCTTACTGAGGGCGAATCCGAACTAGTCTCTGGCTTCAATGTCGAATATGCAGGCGGCCCATTCGCCCTATTTTTCTTAGCCGAGTATGCTAATATCCTGCTTATGAATACGCTTTCCGCCACCCTCTTCTTAGGAGCCTCTCATCTTCCTATACTACCTGAACTCACCGCAGTGAACCTAATAACCAAAGCGGCCCTTCTGTCTGTCCTATTTTTGTGAGTCCGAGCCTCTTACCCACGATTCCGCTACGACCAGCTCATACACCTAATTTGAAAAAACTTCCTCCCGCTTACACTGGCCCTGGTTATCTGACACCTTGCCCTCCCCATTGCATTTGCTGGCCTGCCACCCCAGCTATAAATAAGAAGCCGTGCCTGAAGTAAAGGGCCACTTTGATAGAGTGACTTATGGGGGTTCAAATCCCCCCCGCTTCTTAGAAAAAGAGGACTCGAACCCCGCCTAAGGAGAACAAAACTCCTGGTGCTCCCACTACACTATTTCCTAGTAAAGTCAGCTAATTCTAAGCTCTTGGTCCCATACCCCAAACACGAAGGTTAAAATCCCTCCTTTACTAATGAACCCCTACATCTTAACCGCCCTACTATTTGGTATTGGTTTAGGAACTACTACCACCTTCGCAAGCTACCACTGACTACTCGCCTGAATGGGCCTGGAGATAAATACCCTTGCCATCATTCCTCTAATAGCTCAGCATCATCACCCCCGAGCAGTTGAAGCTGCCACTAAATATTTCTTGATTCAAGCTGCCGGGGCAGCTATACTACTCTTTGCCAGCACCACCAACGCTTGATTAACCGGACAATGGGACCTTTTACAAATTGCCCACCCCTTCCCAACTGCTCTCGTCACTTTGGCCCTCGCACTAAAAGTAGGACTTGCACCCGTACACTCATGACTACCTGAAGTACTTCAAGGCCTGGACCTAACCACAGGACTTATTCTGTCAACCTGACAAAAACTTGCCCCATTTGCCTTGTTAGTCCAGACCCCCTGTGCCAACACCACCCTATTAATTATCCTAGGACTTACCTCAACCATTGTGGGAGGTTGAGGAGGCTTAAACCAAACCCAGCTTCGCAAAATCCTTGCCTACTCCTCCATCGCACACCTCGGCTGAATAGTAATTGTGCTACAATTCTCCCCCTCCCTGACTATTTTAACACTCCTCACATATTTTATTATAACGTTCTCAGCATTCCTTATGTTTAAACTTAATAAAGCAACTAGCATTAATGCTCTAGCAACCTCATGGACAAAGACCCCCGCCCTGACCGCCCTTGCACCCCTTCTATTACTATCCTTAGGAGGCCTCCCCCCACTTACAGGCTTTATGCCAAAATGACTTATCCTTCAAGAACTTGCTAAACAAGATCTTGCCCCCGCCGCAACATTGGCCGCGATGACCGCCCTCCTTAGCCTATATTTTTACCTGCGACTATCATACGCGATAGCACTAACTATTTCACCAAATAATCTAACCGCAATCTCCCCATGACGCCTCCCCTCCCTACAACTGACACTACCACTTGCTACCTCAGCCATAGCTACGCTACTGCTTCTACCCCTAACACCCGCCGCAATAGCACTAATGACCCTTTAAGGGACTTAGGTTAAAACAAGACCAACGGCCTTCAAAGCCCTAAGTGAGGGTGGAAGTCCCCCAGCCCCTGATAAGACTTGCGGGACACTACCCCACATCTCCTGTATGCAAAACAGGTACTTTAATTAAGCTAAAGCCTTACTAGAAGGGCAGGCCTCGATCCTGCAAGATCTTAGTTAACAGCTAAGCGCTCAAACCAGCGAGCATCCATCTATCTTTCCCCCGCCTGCAAAGGCGGGCAAAGGCGGGGGAAAGTCCCGGCAGACGACTAGCCTGCATCTTCAGATTTGCAATCTGATATGTATAACACCTCAAGACTTTTGGTAAGAAGAGGACTCAAACCTCTGTTTGTGGGGCTACAATCCATCGCTTAAAAACTCAGCCATCCTACCTGTGGCCATCACACGTTGATTTTTCTCCACTAATCACAAAGACATCGGCACCCTTTATCTAGTATTTGGTGCCTGAGCCGGTATAGTAGGCACAGCCCTCAGCCTACTCATTCGAGCAGAACTAAGCCAACCGGGCGCTCTCCTTGGAGACGACCAGATTTATAATGTAATCGTTACAGCACATGCCTTCGTAATGATTTTCTTTATAGTAATGCCAATTATAATTGGAGGTTTTGGAAACTGATTAATCCCCCTAATGATTGGAGCCCCAGATATAGCATTTCCTCGTATAAATAACATAAGTTTCTGACTTCTGCCCCCCTCCTTCCTACTACTACTCGCCTCTTCTGGGGTAGAAGCAGGTGCCGGAACCGGGTGAACAGTGTACCCGCCCCTGGCCGGTAATTTGGCCCACGCAGGAGCATCAGTCGACCTGACAATCTTTTCACTTCACCTAGCAGGTATTTCCTCAATCCTCGGGGCAATCAATTTTATCACCACAATTATTAACATGAAGCCCCCGGCCATCTCTCAGTACCAGACACCTTTATTTGTGTGAGCTGTCCTAATTACCGCTGTTCTTCTCCTTCTCTCCCTGCCAGTTCTCGCTGCCGGCATCACAATGCTCCTTACCGACCGAAATCTTAATACCACCTTCTTTGACCCGGCCGGAGGAGGGGATCCAATCCTTTACCAGCACTTATTCTGGTTCTTTGGGCACCCGGAAGTATATATTCTCATTTTGCCTGGCTTTGGTATGATTTCACACATCGTCGCCTATTACTCTGGCAAAAAAGAACCCTTTGGCTATATGGGTATAGTATGAGCAATAATGGCTATTGGTCTTCTAGGCTTTATTGTATGAGCTCATCACATATTCACAGTTGGCATAGACGTAGACACGCGTGCCTATTTTACATCTGCCACAATAATTATCGCAATTCCCACCGGCGTTAAAGTATTTAGCTGACTTGCAACCCTTCATGGGGGCTCTATTAAATGAGAGACACCCCTTTTATGGGCCCTTGGCTTTATTTTCCTGTTTACAGTAGGGGGGCTTACAGGCATTGTTCTGGCCAATTCATCCCTAGATATTGTACTCCACGATACCTATTATGTAGTAGCCCACTTCCACTACGTACTATCTATGGGGGCCGTATTTGCCATTGTCGCCGCCTTCGTACATTGATTCCCCCTATTCTCAGGCTACACACTTCACAGCACTTGAACAAAAATCCACTTCGGTATTATGTTCTTAGGGGTAAACTTAACCTTCTTCCCACAACACTTCCTCGGATTAGCCGGGATGCCCCGACGATACTCCGATTACCCCGACGCCTATACCCTATGAAATACAGTCTCCTCAATTGGGTCACTTATCTCCCTAGTGGCTGTTATCATGTTCTTATTTATTATTTGAGAAGCATTCGCCGCCAAACGTGAAGTTCTAGCAACAGATTTAACAACAACCAATGTAGAATGACTACATGGCTGCCCTCCCCCATACCACACATTCGAGGAGCCTGCCTTTGTACAAGTACAAGCAGACTAACGAGAAAGGGAGGAGTCGAACCCCCATAGGTCGGTTTCAAGCCGACCACATAACCGCTCTGCCACTTTCTTTATAAGACACTAGTAAAAGAGTACATTACACCGCCTTGTCAAGGCGGAAGTGTGGGTTAGACCCCCGCGTGTCTTGCTTTTAATGGCCCATCCGTCACAGCTTGGATTTCAAGATGCAGCTTCACCTGTTATAGAAGAACTTCTTCATTTTCACGACCATGCTTTAATAATCGTCTTCCTGATTAGCACCCTAGTGCTTTATATTATTCTTGCTATAGTTACCACTAAATTAACAAACAAATATATTTTAGATTCACAAGAAATTGAAATTATCTGAACAATTCTCCCAGCTATCATTTTAATTCTAATCGCACTCCCCTCCCTTCGCATCCTCTATCTTATAGATGAAATTAACAACCCTTTATTAACAATCAAAGCCGTTGGCCACCAATGATACTGAAGCTATGAATATACTGACTACGAAGATCTTGGCTTTGACTCATATATAATCCCAACCCAAGACCTAACCCCTGGACAATTCCGCCTATTAGAAGCCGACCATCGCATGGTTATTCCAGTTGAATCCCCCATCCGAGTTTTAGTCTCTGCAGACGATGTACTCCACTCGTGAGCAGTCCCAGCCCTGGGGGTAAAAATGGACGCAGTTCCAGGCCGCCTTAACCAAACAGCCTTCATCGCATCCCGACCAGGCGTATTCTACGGACAATGCTCCGAGATCTGCGGAGCAAATCACAGCTTTATACCTATTGTAGTGGAAGCAGTTCCCCTAGAACACTTTGAAAACTGATCATCTCGAATACTTGAAGACGCCTCGCTAGGAAGCTAAATAGGGTATAGCGTTAGCCTTTTAAGCTAAAGATTGGTGGCTCCCAACCACCCCTGACGACATGCCCCAACTCAACCCCGCACCTTGATTTGCTATTTTAGTCTTCTCGTGAATGGTCTTCCTGGCCATTATCCCCGCTAAAGTTACAGCCCACACCTTCCCTAACACCCCTACTCTACAAAGCGCAGAAAAAGCCAAAACAGACCCCTGAACTTGACCATGACACTAAGCTTTTTTGACCAGTTTATAAGCCCCACCTATCTAGGGATCCCACTAATAGCCCTTGCCCTCACCCTACCCTGACTCCTTTACCCCACACCCACAACTCGATGATTAAATAACCGATTCCTCGCGCTTCAGGGCTGATTTATTAACCGTTTTACTCAACAGCTTCTCCTTCCCTTAAATATTGGAGGTCATAAATGAGCTGCCCTCCTAACCTCATTAATAATCTTTTTAATTACCCTAAATATACTAGGACTTCTTCCCTACACTTTTACCCCTACCACCCAGTTGTCACTAAATTTAGGGCTTGCAGTACCTCTCTGACTAGCAACTGTCATTATTGGCATGCGAAACCAACCAACCCATGCCCTAGGACACCTCCTACCAGAAGGCACACCCGGCCCCCTTATCCCGGTGCTTATCATTATCGAAACAATTAGCCTCTTTATCCGCCCCCTTGCCCTAGGAGTACGACTAACAGCCAATTTAACAGCTGGCCACCTCTTAATTCAACTAATCGCTACAGGCGCCTTCGTACTTCTCCCCTTAATACCAACCGTCGCAATCATCACAACAACAGTACTGGTTCTCCTCACCCTATTAGAAGTTGCTGTAGCAATAATTCAAGCCTACGTCTTCGTTCTCCTACTAACACTATACCTACAAGAAAACGTCTAATGGCCCATCAAGCACACCCTTACCACATAGTTGACCCCAGCCCCTGGCCCCTAACAGGGGCAATTGCTGCCCTACTGATAACATCAGGCCTCGCGACCTGATTTCATTTTCGCTCAACAACCCTAATGACCTTAGGAACAGCTCTACTACTTCTTACAATGTATCAATGATGACGAGACATCGTACGAGAAGGTACATTCCAAGGACATCACACACCCCCCGTACAAAAAGGTCTTCGATACGGAATGATTCTCTTTATTACCTCCGAAGTATTTTTTTTCCTAGGATTCTTCTGAGCCTTTTACCACGCAAGCCTCGCCCCCACTCCTGAGCTAGGGGGCTGCTGACCTCCTACGGGCATTATAACTCTTGACCCATTTGAAGTCCCCCTCCTTAATACAGCTGTCTTGCTTGCCTCCGGGGTAACAGTCACCTGAGCCCACCACAGCATTATAGAAGGTGAACGAAAACAGACCATTCAATCGCTAGCCTTAACTATTCTTCTAGGCTTTTATTTTACATTTCTTCAGGGCCTGGAATACTATGAAGCTCCCTTTACAATTGCAGACGGCGTATACGGCTCTACCTTTTTCGTAGCCACCGGATTCCACGGACTACACGTTATTATTGGCTCCACATTTTTAGCTGTTTGCCTCCTACGACAAATCCAATACCACTTTACATCCGAGCACCACTTCGGGTTCGAAGCAGCTGCCTGATACTGACATTTCGTAGACGTCGTATGACTATTCCTATATATCTCTATCTACTGATGAGGCTCTTAATCTTTCTAGTATTAAAACTAGTATAAGTGACTTCCAATCACCCGGTCTTGGTTAAAATCCAAGGAAAGATAATGAACGTAGCAATAGCCGTAATTACCATCACTATTTTGCTTTCCGTAGTCCTGGCCATTGTATCCTTCTGGCTCCCCCAAATGACCCCCGACCACGAAAAGCTCTCCCCCTATGAATGTGGTTTCGACCCCTTAGGATCAGCCCGCCTACCATTTTCTCTCCGCTTCTTCCTAGTCGCCATTCTTTTCCTCCTTTTTGACTTAGAAATTGCCCTTCTCCTTCCACTCCCCTGAGGAGACCAACTAACCTCCCCCTTATTAACACTCTTCTGAGCCGTCGCCGTGCTTATCCTTCTTACCCTTGGCTTAATTTACGAGTGAATTCAAGGAGGACTAGAATGAGCCGAATAGCCAATTAGTTTAAGAAAAATATTTGATTTCGGCTCAAAAGCTTATGGTTAAAGTCCATAATTGTCTAATGACTCCCGCTCACTTCGCTTTCTCATCGGCCTTTACCCTAGGACTGACAGGCCTAGCTTTCCATCGAACCCACCTCCTCTCCGCTCTTTTATGCTTAGAAGGGATGATGCTCTCTTTATTTATTGGACTTTCAATTTGAACCCTTCAACTAGGCTCCACAAGTTTCTCTGCGGCTCCCATGCTTCTATTGGCTTTCTCAGCTTGTGAAGCAAGCGCAGGACTTGCCTTACTGGTAGCCACAGCTCGCACACATGGCTCAGATCGCCTTCAAACCTTAAACCTCTTACAATGCTAAAAATCCTAATTCCTACCCTAATGCTTCTCCCCACAGCCTGGCTTGCCCCTGCCAAGTGATTATGACCTACTACCCTCTCCCACAGCCTAGTCATTGCATTAGTCAGCCTCACTTGACTAAAAAATACATCGGAAACAGGCTGATCTTGCCTCACGCCCTTCATAGCCACAGACCCCCTCTCAACACCCCTCCTTGTCCTTACCTGCTGACTACTCCCCCTTATAATTTTGGCAAGCCAAAGCCACACAGCACTCGAACCTATTAACCGCCAACGGACCTACATTAGCCTATTAACATCTCTACAAGTATTCCTTATTATAGCATTCGGTGCCACCGAACTCCTTATATTTTATGTTATATTTGAAGCTACTCTCATCCCCACACTAATTATTATCACTCGATGAGGTAACCAGGCAGAACGCCTTAATGCAGGAGTATATTTTTTGTTTTATACACTAGCAGGCTCTCTCCCATTACTGGTTGCCCTCTTGCTCCTTCAGAAGGATACAGGCTCCCTCTCCCTTTTAACCATCCAATATACTAGCTCTACCCCTCTTTCATCTTATGCTGACAAGCTTTGATGAGCAGGCTGCCTAATTGCATTTTTAGTAAAAATACCCTTATACGGGGCACACCTCTGGCTACCAAAAGCACATGTAGAAGCCCCAGTTGCAGGCTCAATGGTTCTAGCTGCAGTTCTTCTAAAACTAGGAGGCTACGGTATGATTCGAATAATAGTTATATTAGAACCTCTTACTAAGGAATTAAGCTATCCCTTTATTATCCTCGCCCTCTGAGGTGTGATTATAACTGGCTCCACCTGCCTTCGCCAAACAGATCTTAAATCCCTCATCGCCTATTCATCCGTAAGCCACATAGGCCTGGTCGTTGGAGGTATTCTTATCCAAACGCCTTGAGGCCTTGCCGGCGCCGTAATCCTTATGATTGCACACGGCCTAACGTCCTCAGCCCTCTTCTGCTTAGCCAACACAAATTATGAGCGCCTCCATAGCCGAACAATATTATTGGCCCGAGGATTACAGATAGTGCTTCCACTCATAGCAACATGGTGATTTATTGCTAGCCTCGCAAACTTAGCCCTCCCCCCTCTACCTAACCTCATGGGAGAAATTTTAATTATTACCTCATTATTTGGCTGATCATGGTGAACCCTTGTACTCACAGGGGCTGGGACCCTTATCACCGCGAGCTATTCACTTTATATGTTCCTCATAACCCAACGGGGCCCCCTCCCAGCACATATTATTAGCCTAAACCCCTCCTACACCCGGGAGCACCTAGTCATAGCCCTTCACCTCCTCCCCCTGCTTCTACTTATCTTAAAGCCCGAATTAGTATGAGGCTGAACCACCTGTAGATATAGTTTAACAAAAATATTAGATTGTGATTCTAAAGACAGAGGTTAAAATCCCCTTATCCACCGAGAGAGGCTCGCCAGCAACGAAGACTGCTAATCTCCGCGACCTTGGTTGAACCCCAGGGCTCACTCGGCCTGCTCCTAAAGGATAACAGCTCATCCATTGGTCTTAGGAACCAAAAACTCTTGGTGCAAATCCAAGTAGCAGCTATGCACTCCTCATCACTTATTATATCATCCAGCTTAGTCATTATCTTTTTACTGTTAGCATATCCTATCTTTACGACCCTAGAACCTCGCCCCCGAAACCCCGACTGGGCCGTCTCCCATGTTAAGACAGCGGTCGCCCTCGCCTTCTTCGTTAGCCTAATCCCCCTATTTCTATTTCTTAACGAGGGCGCAGAAGCAATCATCACCTCATGAAATTGAATAAATACAATGACCTTCGACGTGAACATTAGCTTCAAATTTGACCACTACTCAGTTATTTTTGTCCCCATTGCCCTCTACGTCACTTGGTCTATTCTAGAATTTGCATCATGATATATACACGCAGACCCATATATAAACCGATTCTTCAAATACCTCCTGGTTTTCCTTATTGCCATAATTATTCTTGTCACAGCAAACAATCTGTTCCAACTTTTCATTGGTTGGGAAGGAGTGGGCATTATATCATTTCTACTGATTGGCTGATGATACGGACGAGCGGATGCCAATACAGCGGCCCTTCAGGCCGTTGTATACAATCGGGTCGGAGACATCGGATTGCTATTCACAATAGCATGAATAGCAACCAACGCTAACTCCTGAGAGTTACAACAAATTTTTGTAGCAACAAAAGACCTAGATCTTACCCTACCGCTACTAGGCCTAATTGTTGCCGCTACAGGCAAATCGGCCCAATTTGGTCTTCACCCTTGACTCCCCTCTGCCATAGAGGGTCCTACACCGGTCTCTGCCCTACTGCATTCAAGCACCATAGTCGTTGCCGGTATTTTTCTCCTAGTACGAACAAGTCCCCTCCTAGAAAATAATCAAACTGCCCTAACCACCTGCCTATGCCTAGGTGCCCTAACGACGCTATTTACAGCCACCTGTGCCCTAACCCAAAATGATATCAAGAAAATCGTAGCATTCTCTACATCAAGTCAACTTGGCCTAATAATAGTTACTATCGGCTTAAATCAACCTCAACTAGCCTTCCTCCACATTTGCACCCACGCCTTCTTTAAGGCAATGCTATTCCTCTGTTCTGGCTCAATCATCCACAGCCTCAACGACGAACAAGATATCCGAAAAATAGGAGGCATACATCACCTTGCCCCCTTTACATCCTCCTGCCTTACTATTGGTAGTTTAGCCCTCACAGGCACCCCCTTCCTGGCAGGATTCTTCTCCAAAGATGCCATTATTGAGGCACTAAACACATCCCACCTAAACGCCTGAGCCCTAGTCCTAACCCTCCTAGCCACCTCATTCACAGCCATCTATAGTCTCCGCGTAGTGTTTTTTGTCTCAATAGGCCACCCACGGTTTAACACTATTTCCCCCATCAATGAAAATAACCCAGCGGTTATTAACCCCTTAAAGCGACTTGCATGAGGAAGCATTGTCGCTGGCCTCCTAATCATCTCAAGCATTACCCCCCTTAAGACCCCTGTGATATCTATACCCCCCTTGCTCAAGCTAGCTGCCCTTGCAGTTACAATTATGGGGTTACTCATTGCCCTCGAACTAGCAACACTCACCAATAAACAATACAAAGTTATACCTAATCTGGTTACCCACCATTTCTCCAACATGTTAGGCTTCTTCCCCTCAATCATTCACCGATTTACCCCCAAGCTAAATCTAGTTTTAGGACAGACACTTGCCAGCCAACTGATTGATCAGACTTGATTAGAGAAAGTCGGCCCCAAAGCAATCTCTTCATCAAATATCCCCCTAATTACAACAACAAGCAACACCCAGCAAGGAATAATCAAGACATACCTCACCCTATTCCTTCTCACCCTGACCCTTGCTGCCCTATTATTCACCCGTTAAACTGCCCGAAGGGTCCCCCGACTTAGTCCTCGAGTTAACTCCAACACAACAAACAAGGTGAGAAGCAAAACCCACGCACTAAGTACTAACATCCCTCCCCCTAATGAGTATATTAACGCAACCCCTCCAATATCGCCTCGCAGGACAGAGAGCTCACTAAGCTCATCAGCCGGCACCCATGAAGACTCATATCACCCACCCCAGAATACACTAGAAGCCACCCCTACTCCCACTAAGTATATCAACATGTCACCTACAACAGGACCACTAACCCAACTTTCCGGATAAGGCTCAGCGGCAAGTGCCGCCGAGTACGCAAACACGACTAGTATACCACCCAAGTAAATTAAAAACAACACCAACGATAGAAAAGGTCCCCCATGACCGACCAATACTCCACACCCTATGCCCGCCACAACTACTAACCCCAAGGCAGCAAAGTAAGGAGAAGGGTTAGAAGCAACTGCAACTAACCCTAAAACTAATCCAATTAAAAATAAAGACATAATGTAAGTCATAATTCCTGCCAGGACTTTAACCAGAACTAATGGCTTGAAAAACCACCGTTGTTATTCAACTACAAGAACCCACTAATGGCAAGTCTACGAAAGACACATCCCCTCCTCAAAATCGCAAACAATGCCCTAGTTGACCTCCCCGCCCCCTCAAATATTTCAGTGTGATGAAACTTCGGCTCTCTCCTAGGACTCTGCTTAATTATTCAAATCCTCACAGGACTATTTTTAGCCATACACTACACCTCTGATATCGCTACAGCTTTTTCTTCCGTCGCTCATATTTGCCGAGACGTAAATTACGGATGACTCATCCGAAACCTTCATGCCAACGGTGCATCCTTCTTCTTTGTCTGTATCTATGCCCACATTGGCCGTGGACTTTACTACGGCTCATACCTCTATAAGGAAACATGAAACATCGGGGTAGTTCTATTACTTCTAGTTATAATAACTGCTTTCGTTGGTTACGTATTACCCTGAGGCCAAATGTCCTTTTGAGGTGCCACCGTTATCACCAACCTGCTCTCTGCAGTACCCTACGTAGGTAACGCCCTTGTTCAATGAATTTGGGGTGGGTTCTCAGTAGACAATGCAACCCTTACCCGATTCTTTGCTTTCCACTTTTTATTCCCCTTTGTAATTGCAGGCGCAACCATAGTTCACCTCCTTTTCCTTCATCAAACAGGGTCAAATAACCCCCTCGGCCTAAACTCAGATGCAGATAAAATAAGCTTCCACCCCTACTTCTCATACAAAGACTTACTAGGATTTGCAGTACTTGTCATTGCCCTCACATGTCTAGCTTTATTCTCACCCAACCTGCTAGGAGACCCAGACAACTTCACCCCCGCCAACCCACTAGTCACCCCTCCACACATTAAACCAGAATGGTACTTCCTGTTCGCGTACGCAATTCTACGCTCCATCCCCAATAAACTAGGGGGAGTCTTGGCCCTCCTAGCTTCAATCCTTATTCTAATGCTCGTACCGTTCCTACACACGTCTAAACAACGAAGCCTCACTTTCCGACCACTCACACAATTCTTGTTTTGAACCCTAATCGCAGACGTCATTATTCTCACCTGAATCGGGGGAATACCTGTATCACACCCGTTCGTCATTATTGGGCAAGTAGCATCCTTTTTATACTTTTTCCTTTTCCTAGTCCTTACACCATTAGCAGGCTATGCAGAGGACAAAGCACTTGAATGAGCTTGCACTAGTAGCTCAGCATCAGAGCCCTGGTCTTGTAAACCAGATGTCGGAGGTTAAAATCCTCCCTACTGCTCAAAGAAAGGAGATTTTAACTCCCACCCCTGGCTCCCAAAGCCAGGATTCTTAGTTAAACTATTCTTTGTAGTATATGTATAATAATTTTATATACATATATGTATTATCAACATTAATTTATATTAACCAAATCATATAGCATTCAAGTACATTAATGTTAACAACCATATCTAGGTTTTAACCATTCAGGTAATGAATAATAACGAAGGTAATACATAAAGCAAAATAATAAGATTAACAACAATTTATGAAGACTGGGCGGATATTTAAGACCTAACACAAAAATCCATACGTTAAGTTATACCTTTACTCAAAATCCCGCCAAACTCAAATATTTAATGTAGTAAGAGCCGACCAACAAGCTCATTTCTTAATGCCAACGGTTATTGAAGGTGAGGGACAATAATTGTGGGGGTTTCACACAGTGATTTATTCCTGGCATTTGGTTCCTATTTCAGGGCCATTAACTGTAAACTTCCCCAATAATTTCATTCTAAGGGACATAAGTTAATGGTGGAAAACAATAGCGGGAGCGGCCACCATGCCGAGCATTATCTCCATAGGGCATTTAGCTCTTTTTTTTTTTTTTCCTTTTCAATAGACATTTCACAGTGCACGCAATCTGATCAACAAGGTGGGAATTACCTTAGGAAGCAAGGAAATAGTATGCGTGGTGAAAAGTCTTTACAAAAGAATTACATATATAGATTTCAAGGACATAATATAGTGAAATTTAATCGGAAGATATCTATATTACCCCCTTTTGGCTTTTTCGCGTAAACCCCCCTACCCCCCTAAACTCCTGAGATAACTAACGCTCCTGTAAACCCCCCGGAAACAGGAAAACCTCGAGTCGTTTTTTATGGTTTCAAAATGTTTTTATTTACATTATTATAAGTTTTTTTTTGATTATCTGATAAAATTTAAAAAAGTGTTAGGCGGGGCCCAACAAAGCCCCGCCTGCATAAAAGGTTAGTCCTGGCTTAACTATCAATTCACCCATTAAAACATAACATATGCACCCCTCAGACCGCAAGTACAATATTAAAACCCACGGACATTAAAATCCCTAAGATGACTAACATGTACATGCGCAATTTCAAAAACAAAATAAATCCCAAGCCATTTTTTTATGGTTTCAAAATGTTTTTATTTACATTATTATAAGTTTTA